CCAATCAGCCCCTCTCACTGTGGAAGAACAGATAATGACTATTTATACCGGAACGAATGGTTATCTTGATTCATTAGAAATTGGACAGGTAAAGAAATTTCTCGTGGAGTTACGTGCTTACTTAAAAACGAATAAACCTCAATTCAAAGAAATCATATCTTCTACCAAGACATTCACTGGGGAAGCAGAAGCCCTTTTGAAGGAAGCTATTCAGGAACAGATGGAACTCTTTTTACTCCAGGAACAAGTAGAAAAAAATTGATTAATAATTTAATAACTTTATAATTTAACTTTCTAATTTTTAGAAATAGAGAATTTAATATTTAAATATACATAAATATATCTATGCAAATATATGATATGCAAATAATTTGCGTCCAATAGGATTTGAACCTATACCAAAGGTTTAGAAGACCTCTGTCCTATCCATTAGACAATGGACGCTTTTCTTTTTTTTTTTCTTTAACTTTAGTTAAAAGTTAAAGAAAAAAAAAAAGAATTCTATAGAATTTCTATAGAATATAGAATAAATCATATGCATATATATATAAAAAAAATAGAATAAAATAAATAAATAAAAAATTAAATTCAATAAATTCAAATTCAATTGAATATTAATAACTAAAACTAAATTATAACTAAAACTAAATTAAGAAATGAAATTGAATAATTAACTAATTTACTCAAAAAATAGATTCATTCAATAATAGAAAAAGATAGATTCGAATAGAATAAATAGAGAGATAGGATATAAGCGGGTAGCGGGAATCGAACCCGCATCGTTAGCTTGGAAGGCTAGGGGTTATAGTCGACGTTGATTCATCATTTTTTAACGTCTCTAATTCAAAACCGAACGTGAAACTTTTGTTTCATTCGGCTCCTTTACGGAAGAAATTAAGAGATGGAAGACATGAACAAAAAAAATTGACCCATAACATCTATGTCAGCCTTTGAATACATTTAAAAGAATACATTTAAAATACCTTGCTTTTTAGATGATCCCTATAGAAGAGGAGTATTATAACAATCTGTTTTTTTTTCTAGTTACTTCGTTCTCTATTTCTATTTGAGAGAATCTTTAGGAAAAGAATAAAATTTCCGTCGAGCTATAAAAAATATGTCGATGTTTCTAGTAAACTAAAAAAATCGTTTAATAGCTATTTTGCTTCAATCTCTCTTATACAAAACAAATCAAAAAATGGAAGATTTAGTTACGATTAGAAATAAACTTTCTATATCTTTCTCCATGGATCCTTTACTCATACTCAAAAAATTGGGATTATTGATCCAATTCCAAAAACTTATGTTTCATAATTTTAGAATTCAATTTGTCAATTTAGAATTGATTCTTCTTGTATACAAATTACGATAATGTATATTATTCCTCGAATCGTTTGTTGAGAGGTATAAAGGATTAAACCCCTTTAAGTAAGAAATAAAGTTTTTGATCGGGATATGAATCAAGCGAGGGATCCCTTAACTATTAAGGGGTCCATAGAACGAATCGCACTTTTACCACTAAACTATACCCGCTATAATGCAATTATTGTACATAAATGGACCTTTTGTCGAACAAGGGAATTAGTCGTAATTAAGAAATAGAAGCATAATATTATGATAATTAGAGTGTTGACATGTTTCGTAAAGGGGCCTCCTAATGTAATGAAATTAAGAAAAGGGGGCGAATTTTCTTTTTGGATTTTGTTTTTGCTAAAGGTGTTTTTTGACAGATACATCGCGACAAAACTACTTAATTCATAACATAAAAATGCATTGTGCAATAATCCATCGTTCCATTCTTTTTTTAGATACGTTACCAGAAAAAAGAAGGAGTAATAAAAAATTACATTTTTATCTTATATCATTTTGTTCCTATCTCATAGGAATCAAAAACTCTTTTTTTATTTATGTTTGATCATGTTTAAATTACAAGTATTTTTTTTTTTCAAATCAAATACATTCAAAGAAATCATTGTTATCCAGGATTCATGGGAATAAAAAGAGCCCGGCCAGTACCTAGCCGGGCTCAGTCTGTATAAAAAAAGAAACTCAAAAATGGAATAAATATTATTATTCTAATGATTTATTTAATATATAATCAATTTAATATATAATAATGTCAAATAGAAATAAAAAAAAGAGAGAGATTAAGATAGAAAATAAGATATAAAGAAGGATTTTTTCAAGCCCTACTTTTTGTTCTTTTTGTTTATGCGATGTAACATAAACATAGTAATTCTATTTTTTCAATTTGGGAGAGATGGCTGAGTGGACTAAAGCGTCGGATTGCTAATCCGTTGTACGAATTTTTGTACCGAGGGTTCGAATCCCTCTCTTTCCGTTGATGATTTGGTATTTTTTTCTTTTGAACTTATTATTTTGGATTATGGATCTTTTTTTTTTTGTTTTCTTTGTTTGTTTTATTTTTTATTTACTAGTTAAAGATGTAAAATAGACAAAATCCTAAAAATTTTTAAAAATCCAGCACAAGCAAAGAATAAAAAAAAATATTTTTTTTTATTCTTCACGTCCTGGATTACGTCCTGGATCGTTAGATAGGAATCCGAAAATGAAAAGAGAAACAAAAAATATCACTACCGTGTAAACAAATAGTTTTAGAGTAAGCATTAAAAAATCTCCAAGATAATTAAAAAAGACAGAGAAAGAGAATAGATTCTCTTATATTACACATTATGTTTCTTTTGATACTAAGTTTCTAAGAAATGAAGTGATTTCGAAGAAATATAAAAAAATTAGGAAATTTATTTGTAGTAAGAGTCGAGCCTTTTACCACCATTACCAATAATTACTATTACCAAAAATGTTCTTTCATATCCCCAATCTAGGTATTGGTGGTGGACTCAAATCTAATAATAGGATTAGGATTTCTCAATGGAAAAAAACGGAAATGATGAGATGGTCCGGGTTTTTTTGTCTATCAAAAAATTTCAATATTGGAATCGAGGATTCACACTGTAAGACTTATCTGATCTTATAAATTGTTAAAATGTTTGAATTTTTGTTTTCGAATAAATTCTTAATTTTTTTAGGACATTATTCAAATTAAAGATCTCACCGAAAACTTACAGCAGCTTGCCAAACAAAAGCTAAGAGAAAAAAGAATAAGGGTATTACTGGCATAATATCTACAATTGGATTCAAAAAAGCGTAGGCTTCAGGCAATTTCGCCAAGAAAAAAATACTTGAATAAAGGGCAGAGTGAATACAAATACAGACCAAACTAAAGATATTTAGCATAACAAACATTTTGTTCTTTAAGAAAATTAATTGTATTTTTGCTTTTTTTTGAATTAGAATTCAAATTTTTATTGTATTTTTTTTTATGTATATATATGTATAATTTATATGTATAATTTTGATTATAATTTTTTCATAATTATATATTAATTTATTATATATTAATTTAATAATTTTATATTCGAAATAAATTATAAATAATTATATACTATAAAATATAATAAAATATTAATAATATATTAATATTTTTATATTACTAATATATTATGAATATTTTTAAGAATATTTTTAAGATTTTTGATATTAATGAATATTCATTAATATTAATAAATGAGTAAAACTAAAAAAAAATGAATCAAATAAGATCAGACCCTCCAAAATACTTCTTTGATTTGAACTTATCCAGTTCAAAATCTTTTCATTCTTAAATAAAAAATAGAAGAAATCATACTTTCATACAATATCTTAATTGAATTCTATGGAATGATCAATAAATTCAGTTTAATTCTATATCTACGCATATCAAAATCCTAACAACAATTTATTCTATAGAAATCTTTGAACTGGAATTGACGAACAACCAATACCAATAATAGTGTTTATTAGTGTCGAATCGAAAATAAAATGGGGCGTGGCCAAGCGGTAAGGCAACGGGTTTTGGTCCCGCTATTCGGAGGTTCGAATCCTTCCGTCCCAGAACATATCCATTCATGATGTATATCATATTTGAATACAAATTTTATATCAGAATAAAGATTACCCTTTCTTTTTTTTTTTTTAATCATTCGTCTCTAATCTAAATCGATTCGCTTTTGAAGATGTAGATTCAAAAGCGAATCGATTTTTTTCTTTTTTTTTTATTGTAATCACTCTGTATAATTGTATAATAAATATATATTTCTTATTATTTCATATTTTTTTTCTTTTTTTTTTTTCTAATATTTTTTAGAAATTCATTTTTTCTATTTTATAAACTATCAAAATACAATAGAAAATTTATTCATACAATATCGAGTTAATTTGAATTTTTTTTTTATACTTCTTTACTTTTTAAATTGTCCATTTAGATAGATTTATATTGAAGGAAAACCTAAAAGTAAAAAGTATAGATTATTATGTATCGATTGAATCAATGACTATTCACGATTTCATAATTGAATCAATTACATACCGGATCCAAGCTAAAGGAATGTTATGGTAAAACTTCGTTTGAAACGATGTGGCAAAAAGCAACGTGCGACTTGAAAGACATGATTCGATTAGCTGTGGATTCTTACATCCGCCATTTTTTCTAGTATTTCTAGTATATAGAAATCGGGGTGCTCTTGGCTCGACATCGTTTGTTCTGGTCCACTAGAACTCATTGTTTGAGGGACGGGAGAGGGATTGATGATGTAAATAGTACATGGTGGAGCTCGAGTTGATTCATTTCTCAGGGGCAAGTATCTAAGGTTAGTGAAAATTAATAAGTTAGAACAACTTCGTAAGTATATTTTTGGTAGAGAAATCGAAAGGATCCAATTCGAGCAAGGTTCAAAAAAAAAGTCAAATTTGTTGGAATTGGTAAAACTATTTCGATCAAAAGTGCATCTGTGGGAATCAACCTTCTTTCTATTTGTATGATTCTTTGAGAGAAAGAAAAAATGGTATGTTGCTGCCATTTTTGAAACGATTAAAGATCCACGAAGTAATGTCTAAACCCAATGATTCAAGGAAAAGCTAAAGGATCCTGGAACAAGTAAATACCATTTTCAAATTGTCTCAACAATTCTATTAGAATTAGAATGAATGAAGAAAAAAAAAAATAGATTCTAAAGAAGCACAGGCAAGAAAAGGGGGTAGAGACCACTCAATAAATGAAATACCTAAAGGCTTTGTTTTCCTTTGAGTTATTTGAGAATTATCCAATTTGAGTTATGAGATTTCGAATACGAGGAGTTATTTCAGAAAGACAAAAAATACTTAAACCGTAGTCTAATTGATTTGATGATTTTATTGATCTATTTGAGATCATAATTTTATACATAGACGTAATTTTGAATTTTCTCGAGCCGTACGAGGAGAAAACTTCTTATACGTTTCTAGGGGGGTGTATTGTTCATCTATATCTATCCCAATGAGCTGTTTATCGAATCGTTGCAATTGATGTTCGATCCCGAAGAGAGGGAAGAGATATTCGGAAAGTGGGTTTTTATGATCCAATAAAGAATCAAACCTATTTAAATATTCCTGTTATTCTATATTTCCTTGAACAAGGCGCTCAACCTACAGGAACTGTTCAGGATATTTCAAAAAGGGCAGGTGTTTTTATGTAACTTTGCCCTAATCAACAAACGAAATTCAATTAATGAAAAAAAAAAGAGGGTGTGGATGACTTGTATATAGATTTTTAGAACTCTTTTCTCTTTTATCCCCCCGCTCTCTTGTTCTATTCATACCTAATTTTTTTTTTCTTGTTGTTGACATAGAATGCTCTTTTCTATATTCAAAAAAATGGATTTTTATCGATCTTCAAAAATAAAAAAAAATGGATAGAGGTAGAAGATAGAATATAGAAAAAAAGCCAATGAATAATCACTAAATGAAATAATTGGGTCTATAAATACATTACCCCGATGAGGTAATTTTTTTCTTTCTTTATTTATTCATTATTATTTTTTCTTTCTTTATTTATTCATTAAAAAAAGAATAAATATTTATTCTTTTATTTTTAGAATATTTAATATATATATAGAATTGAAAAAAAAATTCCAGCACATAGAGTGACATATATATAGTGAATATATAGTGAAAGAATACTCCAGGTTCTCACGAAAAAGAATCCTTTTTTTGAATACCCACTCGCTCGTTATTATTATCAGTTACTAATCCTAGTGACTGGATTTAGATACTTATTCTTTTTTTTTTTCATTTATATACTTATTTGTATTTGATAGTAAATAAATGAGATATGATATTTAAAATAGAATATTTATATGATTTTTCATTGAATGACTATTCATCTATTGTATTTTCATGTAAATAGAGGAAAAAAAGACTCTATGGAAAAATGGTCTTTCAATTCTATATTGTTTAATAGGGAGTTAGAATACAGGTGTGGCTTAAGTAAATCAATGGATAGTTTGGATCCTATTGAAAATACCAGTGTAAGTGAAGAACTCCTAATTTTAAATGATATGGATAAAAACATTCATAGTTGGAATGATAGTGACAATTCTAGTTACAGTAATGTTGATTATTTAATAGGTGTCAGGAACATCCAGAATTTCCTATCTGATCAAACTTTTTTAGTTAGGGATAGTAAGAGGAACAGTTATTCCATATATTTTGATATTGAAAATAAAATTTTGGAGATTGACAATGATCATTCTTTTCTAAGTGAATCCGAAAGTTTTTTTTCTAGTTATAAGAATTCTAGCTATCTGAATAATGTCTCTAAGAGTGATGATGATCATTATATGTATGATAGTAAATCTAGTTGGAATAATAACATTAATAGTTGCATTGAGAGTTATCTTCGTTCTCAAATCTGTATTGATAGTTACATTTTAGGTGATAGTGACAAATACAATGACAATTACTTTTATAGTTACATTTGTGGTAAGGGCAGAAATAGTAGTGAAAGCGAGAGTTCTAGTTCTAATATAATAACTAGCACGAATTATAAAAATGATAGTTATTTCACTAGAAGAGAAAGTTCTAAAAATCTCGATGAAACTAAAAAGTACAAGCATTTGTGGATTGAATGCGAAAATTGTTACGGATTAAATTATAAGAAATTTTTAAAATCAAAAATGAATATTTGTGAACACTGTGGATATCATTTGAAAATGAGCAGTTCAGATAGAATCGAACTTTCGATTGATCCAGGTACTTGGAATCCTATGGATGAAGACATGATCTCTCTGGATCCCATTCAATTTCATTCGGAAGAGGAACCTTATAAAGATCGTATTGATTCTTATCAAAGAAAGACAGGATTAACTGAGGCTGTTCAAACAGGCACAGGTCAACTAAACGGTATTCCTGTAGCAATTGCTATTATGGATTTTCAGTTTATGGGGGGTAGTATGGGATCTGTAGTAGGTGAGAAAATCACTCGTTTGGTCGAATATGCTACCAATCAACTTTTACCTCTTATTCTAGTATGTGCATCAGGAGGAGCACGTATGCAAGAAGGAAGTTTGAGCTTGATGCAAATGGCTAAAATCTCTTCTGCTTTACATGATTATCAAACAAATAAAAAGTTATTCTATGTATCGATCCTTACATCTCCTACTACTGGTGGGGTGACAGCTAGTTTTGGCATGTTAGGAGATATCATTATTGCAGAACCAAATGCTTACATTGCATTTGCGGGTAAAAGAGTTATTGAACAAACGTTAAATAAGGCAATACCCGATGGTTCACAAGCGGCTGAATATTTATTCCATAAGGGCTTATTTGATTCAATCGTACCACGTAATCCTTTAAAGGAGGTTCTGAGTGAGTTATTTCAGCTCCATGCTTTCTTTTCTTTGACTAAAAATGAAAAAATTTTTGAGACAAAAATCAAATTAGAACACACAAGAGCAAAGTAATAAGATAATAAAAGAATAGAAAAATACTTTAATACTAAGAATAATCAAAAATACTAAGAATAATAAAAAGGTGTATTATCATACATATGTTTCTTGTAGAAATAGAAGGCGAAATCAATCCATTTATTTAGTTCTACATTCCTTATATTTATTATTAGATTCTATTTGTGCTTTTGATTCTATTTTTATTATATTATTTATTCTATACTCATTATATATAGTGAATAAATATTATATACATATTAAATATATATTATATATACATATTATATATACTCAATATAGATTAGTATATATTCTTTCACTTAACTATACTTAATATAATTTTTCAAATATACTTAGTATAAGTATATATGAATTCTAGTGATTATAGACTATCTTTCTAACAATATAAATAAGAATAAAAAAAAATATGAAATTAATATAACAATAATCAAAAAAATAACAGGTACAAATATTAAATTGAGGTACCCATTCTATGATAAACTTACCCTCCATTTTTGTGCCTTTAGTAGGCCTAGTATTTCCGGCAATTGCAATGGCTTCTTTATTTCTTCATGTTCAAAAAAACAAGATTTTTTAGATACGGACAGTAGAGTAGGGACAAATCTGATATTTTTTTTTAGATCGGGAAGCAATTCGATGAATTACTCCTAAGGGTTTCCATCAAAATAGATAGTGCTAGTTGATGAAAGTTACTTCGGAAACAAAGAAAAGTAAAGTAGAATTCATTTGCTTGGTTTTTTTTATTCTCCCAATTCCCATAAAATAGAACTGGATTTAATATGAGTTGGCGATCAGAACGTATATGGATAGAACTTATAACGGGGTCTCGAAAAACAAGCAATTTCTGCTGGGCCTTTATCCTTTTTTTAGGTTCATTAGGGTTCTTATTGGTTGGAACTTCCAGTTATCTTGGTAGGAATTTGTTATCTTTATTTTCGTCTCAGCAAATTCTTTTTTTTCCACAAGGGATTGTGATGTCTTTCTATGGAATCGCGGGTCTCTTTATTAGTTCTTATTTGTGGTGTACAATTTTGTGGAATGTGGGTAGTGGTTATGATCGATTCGATAGAAAAGAGGGAATAGTGTGTATTTTTCGTTGCGGATTTCCTGGAAAAAATCGTCGTATTTTTCTCCGATTCCTTATGAAAGATATTCAGTCCATCAGAATAGAGGTTAAAGAGGGTGTTTATACTCGTCGTGTCCTTTATATGGAAATCGTAGGACAGGGGGCCATTCCCTTGACTCGTATTGACGAGAATTTGACTCCACGAGAAATTGAACAAAAAGCTGCAGAATTGGCCTATTTCTTGCGTGTACCAATTGAAGTATTTTGAAAAAAAAAAAAATGAACTGAAAAAAGAATGCTTTCTTAGGGAAAAGAAAATGGATTTCGAAATTTTTCTATTTTTATTTTATAGAAGGGGCGTTCTTTGGTTTCGAAATTCAACTAATATTCATTATGCGAAGTGCTCTTTCCTGTATTCATCAAAAGGAGTAATTGCTTTGAATCTTAGCAATTGATATCTTTTGAAAATTTTTTTTTCTTCATTCGAATTGGCAGTGGATTCTTTCGCTTTCTTATTTGATTTCTGTATTCTTTCTAAATTCAAGGCAAGGACTAACTCCCGAATTGAAAATAAAAAAACGCGGGAATAGATTATAGATTTATATATAAGCTCTATGACTTGTAATAGAACTTATGCTTGATAGAAAGATTATTATCATATAGAGTTGACGAATGAGGTGAAGCTGAGTTCATTAAAGACGAAAAATGGCAAAAAAGAAAGCATTCATTCCCCTTCTATATCTTACATCTATAGTCTTTTTTCCCTGGTGCATCTCTTTCACATTTAAGAAAAGTATGGAATCTTGGTTTACTAATTGGTGGAATACTAGGCAATCCGAAATTTTCTTGAATGATATTCAAGAAAAGAGTATTCTAAAAAAATTCATAGAATTCGAGGAACTGTTCCTCTTGGATGAAATGCTAAAGGAATACCCGGAAACACGTCTACAAAACCTTCGTACCGGAATCTACAAAGAAACCATCCAATTGATCAAGACGCACAACGAAGATCGTATCCATACGATTTTGCACTTCTCGACAAATATAATATGTTTCCTTATTCTAAGTGGTTATTCTATTCTAGGTAATCAAGAACTTATTATTCTTAACTCTTGGGTTCAAGAATTCCTATATAACTTAAGTGACACAATAAAAGCTTTTTCTATTCTTTTATTAACTGATTTATGTATAGGATTCCATTCGACCCATGGTTGGGAACTAATGATTGGTTCTGTCTATAACGATTTTGGATTTGCTCAGAATGATCAAATTATATCTGGTCTTGTTTCCACTTTTCCAGTCATTTTAGATACAATTTTTAAATATTGGATTTTTCGTTATTTAAATCGCGTATCTCCGTCACTTGTAGTGATTTATCATTCCATGAATGACTGAAAAAACGATCCACTGCTCCAATTATAAAGTTTGTTATTTTGTATTGTATAAAAGATAAACATTAAAAAATCAAATTATTCTTTTTCTTTCTACCCCCAAGGGATTCTTTCTATATTCCAGTAGAATTATTTCAGTAAATAGCAGAATCATGGATAGGGAACTATGTCAGTAACCTACCTAATCTTATTGTAGAAATTTTCAGGATAAATGATTAGACCATGCAAACTAGAAATGCTTTTTCTTGGATAAAGAAAGAGATTACTCGATCTATTTCCGTATCGCTCATGATATATATAATAACTCGAGCACCCATTTCAAATGCATATCCCATTTTTGCACAGCAGGGTTATGAAAATCCGCGAGAAGCAACCGGCCGTATTGTATGTGCCAATTGCCATTTAGCTAATAAACCTGTAGATATTGAGGTTCCGCAAACGGTACTTCCCGATACTGTATTTGAAGCAGTTGTTCGGATTCCTTATGATATGCAAGTGAAACAAGTTCTTGCTAATGGTAAAAAGGGGGCTTTGAATGTGGGGGCTGTTCTTATTTTACCGGAGGGTTTTGAATTGGCCCCCCCCGATCGTATTTCGCCTGAGATTAAAGAAAAGATAGGTAATCTGTCTTTTCAAACTTATCGTCCCACAAAAAAAAATATTATTGTGGTAGGCCCTGTTCCTGGCCAGAAATATAGTGAAATCACCTTTCCTATTCTTTCCCCAGATCCCGCTACTAAGAGAGATGTTCACTTCTTAAAATATCCTATATACGTAGGCGGGAACAGGGGAAGGGGTCAGATTTATCTCGACGGGAGCAAGAGTAATAATAATGTTTATAATGCTACAGCAGCGGGTATAGTAAACAAAATCATACGAAAAGAAAAGGGAGGATACGAAATCACTATAGTGGATGCATCGGATGGACGTGAAGTGATTGATATTATACCTCCAGGACCAGAACTTCTTGTTTCAGAGGGTGAATCTATCAAACTTGATCAACCATTAACGAGTAATCCTAATGTGGGTGGATTTGGTCAGGGGGATGCGGAAATAGTACTTCAAGATCCGTTACGTGTCCAAGGTCTCTTGTTCTTCTTGGCATCCATTATTTTGGCACAAATCTTTTTGGTTCTTAAAAAGAAACAATTTGAGAAGGTTCAATTGTCCGAAATGAATTTTTAGGTCCGCGGATTTATCAACATATTAAGCTCGTAAAAAGAACTCCATTTTTCTTGATAATTTATGTAATTCTATTCTGTTTAATAAAAAAATTATGAAAAGACCTTTGCTTCTTTCTAGTCTTTTTCTACCATATTTAGAGAATTCCTTGTACCGTAGTACTAGTCAGTCATAGTATGTATATTGTGAAGAAGACTATTTTACTCTGTTTCTTTGTTTTTTTTTTTTCAACCCCACAAAAAATTAGAACGTTATGGTTATGTCATTGTTTTCAGATTTCAATGTCCTAGAATAGAAATATATTAATAGTTTTCTATTGTAATAGAAGAAAATTCGACTTGATACTAAACATAAAATAAATAGCCAAATAATATTAAGCAAAGTAGAAATAGAAATGGGGAAAACGGGATTCTAGGAGGGTTTTTTTGTCTTTTCCTAGAGTCCGATTCCTTCTTGCTTGTGTCGAAATAGAAATATTCTGATTATTAATAGAATAATACTTCTTGATACCCTTCCAGAAAGAATCCTATTCTTAGCTTAGTTCCGATTTTTTCCAACTTAGAACCTTTATGACATAGAATATTTTTTTTCTTTATTGCATATAATACGTAGTGGACAAACAAAAAAGAGAGGTAATTTGATTGACCAAATACAACTTTTTCAATTAACTTGTTTATAAAAAAATTCAATCATGATTCGATACTATTAGAGACTAAAATCGATTTCGAGTAAGATTCTATTAGTATAGTATAGAAAAGTAGTATAGTATAGAAAAGGTTCGATTCACATGATATTTGATCAGTATAAAATATATATTATATAATTAAGAATTTATTACAATATCATTTTTACAATAGAATACTTTTACAATATAATACAATAGATTTCTATTGCGCCACCCAGAAGAAGTAAATCAAGTTATTTCTTTTTTCTTTTACTTTTCTTTCAACTTAAAATAAAAAGTATCAACCGATCCAGGAAAAGATGTTTTGAATCAATTAATGAAGTTCATTTTTC